CAAAATAAACAAATAAACAGAAACCCAATTTTTAAGGAAGAAAACCCTTTCGATTTATAATGATAAAATCAATCTTTTACATTTTTTTGAATCCAGTCGCGAGGTATAAATAGTAGGTATGAATCATAGTTCAAATATTTCTCGATCTATTCCATATATTCCGTGCTCCAGATAAAAAAAATGAATATCCGACGAAGCAGAACTCATCTCTCTCAAGATGACAGACCCATTCTCTGTACTATCAATAGGATCAATTATAACAAGTCACACACTCATATTCCGGAAATACAGAAACAAAAGAATTTCACGGTCGAACTGCCAGAATAGACTAGAAATGAGAGTCCTAAGTAATTCATTTTGGATTGAAAAGCCAGGACTTCATGATTTTTATGGACCTAATTCATTGAAATTCCATCTAGTAAAACGGAAGAATTATAAATCTCCAAAATAATAGATAGGAATACCGCAAATAGAGCCATTGCGACCCCCATCAAAGGGGTAGTTCCCCACCCAGGAGCCACTTTCCCGTATTCTGAATTCAATGGTTTCAATAAACTCCCTGCATTAGTTCGTCTTGGACCAGATCTAGAACTATCCTCAACGGTTTGTGTAGCCATAAATCCTATTGCATTGGTTGAGATCGGTTGACTTTGTATACTATTCCGTTGTAAATAAAGGATCTTATCATAGATCCGTTATAGTTTTGAAATTTGATAATAATGGAAACAGCAACCTTAGTTGCCATCTTTATATCTGGTTTACTTGTAAGTTTTACCGGGTACGCCTTATATACCGCTTTTGGGCAACCCTCTCAACAACTACGAGATCCATTCGAGGAACACGGGGACTAAATGGAAGTAAAGTAATGAGCCTCCCAATATGGGAGGCTCATTACTTTACTTCCATTTAGATAAAGATAATGTAAGATAATGAAAAATCATTTCGCCTTTTTAGTCGGAACCTTAGGCGGCTCTCGAAAAAATATAGCGAAAAAAATTATTCCTAGAGTCGAGACTAAGAGGAATGTATAAACCAATGCTTCCATAAATTGATCGTGGTTTACAATTATAGCTTCCACACCTGTTCATTTGGGATCATCTCCCAGATTAAGAAAGGACAAGAGTCAAAAGTCAAAGAAAGGGCGGTGATTCAAATCAACATTTCTCTGGTACTCTATGTCAAAGTTAAATAATAAAAATATAATAGAGGCAAAAGATACAAGAGCAGTATTGTATCAGACGACTTGTCTCCTTGTAGTTGGATCTCCAAGTTTTTGGAATGCTCCAAATTCCACTTGAGCATCCAAATCTGGGTCAATACCAGCAAAAACATCTCTGAACAAGGTTCTAGCACCATGCCAAATGTGTCCGAAAAAGAAGAGCAAAGCAAACGAAGCATGTCCAAAAGTGAACCAACCCCTTGGGCTGCTACGAAAAACACCATCCGATTTCAAAGTAGCACGATCTAATTCAAAAATTTCACCCAATTGAGCACGTCTAGCATATTTTTTCACAGTAGCAGGATCACTATAACTGACTCCATCGAGTTCGCCGCCATAGAACTCAACAGTTACTCCTACTTGTTCGACACTATACTTAGATTCCGCCCTTCTAAAGGGAACATCGGCTCTTACAATTCCGTCTCCGTCTACCAAAACTACTGGAAATGTTTCAAAAAAAGTAGGCATACGGCGTACAAAAAGCTCACGCCCTTCTTTATCTCTAAAGATAGGATGTCCTAACCATCCAACCGCTATTCCATCCCCATTGTCCATCGAGCCCGCTCTAAATAAACCGCCTTTTGCTGGATTATTGCCAATGTAATCATAAAAAGCTAATTTTTCTGGAATTTTAGACCAAGCTTCTGATAAACTCTGATTTTCATCTAGTCCGGCACCAACCCTTCGATATATTTCTTGCTGGAAGTATCCTTGATCCCATTGATAACGAGTGGGACCAAATAATTCGATTGGGGTAGTTGCGGAGCCATACCACATCGTTCCAGCAACAACAAAAGCTGCAAAAAAGACAGCAGCGATACTACTGGAAAGGACAGTTTCAATATTACCCATACGCAATCCTTTGTATAGGCGTTGGGGGGGGCGGACACTAAGATGGAATAGGCCCGCTAATATGCCCAATGTACCTGCTGCAATATGATGAGAGGCTATTCCTCCCGGAACAAAAGGATCAAAACCCTCTACCCCCCACGCAGGATTTACAGATTGGACTTTTCCGGTTAGTCCATAAGGATCAGATACCCATATTCCAGGACCATACAAGCCTGTTACATGAAATGCACCAAACCCAAAGCAAGCTAATCCTGAAAGAAATAAATGAATTCCAAAGATCTTGGGCAAATCCAAAGAAGGTTTTCCTGTACGTTCATCACAGAATATTTCTAGATCCCAATATACCCAATGCCAGATAGCCGCCAAGAAGCACAAACCAGAAAACACAATATGTGCCCCGGCCACACCCTCGTAACTCCAAATACCCGGATTCGTTATAGTCCCTCCTGTGATACTCCAGCCGCCCCACGAATTGGTTATTCCTAAACGAGTCATGAAGGGTATAACGAACATACCCTGTCTCCACATTGGATCAAGAACGGGGTCAGAGGGATCAAAAACGGCTAATTCATATAGAGCCATTGAACCGGCCCAACCAGCAACGAGAGCTGTATGCATTATATGTACAGAAATCAACCGACCGGGATCATTCAATACGACGGTATGAACACGATACCAAGGCAAACCCATGGAAATACCCCTTTATCAAAGAAAAATAGACACTATGTAACTTTATCGCATTGGAAAAAGACTATGCTATGGACCTCTCCCTTTCAGTGGATTATTTTGGAACAAGGGTTCATATTATTGAATATTGAATTCCATTTCTTTCGTTGGGAATAATGGAACAATTCTGTTCATAGGAACAAAGATAAGCAGATCTATTCTATACCCGATAAGTACCAATACGCAATGGGGGATTGGTCCCATTTTCTATGAGCGAATGCGTAGATACTTGTTCATCATTCGAAGAGCCCGACCCATTTGTAATAATTTTCCCTTATTAATTTCGTCTTACTATTTGGTAATATCCAGGGATAAAAATATTACGTTTCCACATCAAAGTAAAATATAGTACTTAACCCCCTTTCTTTCAGTTGATGCCTATTGGTGTTCCAAAAGTACCTTTTCGGAGTCCTGGAGAGGAAGATGCAATTTGGGTTGACGTATAGTGCGACTTGTCAGACATATTGGGTCATATGGGATTTCCCCGTTCTCTCCCCCGATCGAGATACCCTCTGTTTCGCCCAAAAAAGATTGTTTGAACCATCAATAATTTGGAGCGTGAAATGCAATTAGATCCATTTTTGAGGGGGTCGAAATCAATATTAATATTATCAATTATCAAAATTTATGGTTGGCTTGGTTGGACCAATCCAATAAAATGAAGTATCCAGGCTCCGTTCAGAAAATACCCAATTGGTAATATATGTATGATTACCACTTGTATCATAAGTGATTACTTGATAGCATATGGGCGATCTCAAACTGACAATCAATGAAATAATATTATGACTACATCGCGTATTTGTTGTAAGAAAGGCACGAAATGAATTGAAAAAAGTAAAAGTGGTATTGGGAGCATTTGTCCTATATGTGCAAATTGAAATCGGGCAGATATTTACCCGGAGTAGAACATAAACCTAAAATAATTGAGGAGGCCCATTCAGGAACAAGAAAATTACATCGTAATTTGGATTCGATTTCGATGAAACAATACATCAATGAGAGGTTAATTCGATAAGTTTAGTGGATTCTTTTATTTTTTAAAAAGATTCGAGCAAAAAAAATCTTTCTTAAAAAAAAATCGAAGAAAAAGCCCCTTCATTAGGAGGTAGAAAAGTCCTACTATAAAAAAAGTAAAGGAGGGTAGAATCAATACAATACATTGATTCTTTTTTTTTGAACCGTATGCATCCAAAGGCGCGTGTACGGTTCCTAAGGGATAAAATTTTGTCCTAATCAACCGACTTCATCGAGAAAGATTACTTTTTTTAGGTCAAGAAGTTGATAGCGAGATCTCAAACCAACTTATTGGCCTGATGGTATATCTCAGTATAGAGGATGAGACCAGAGATCTTTATTTGTTTATAAACTCCCCCGGCGGGTGGGTAATACCCGGAGTCGCAATTTATGATACTATGCAATTTGTGCCACCAGATGTGCATACAATATGCATGGGATTAGCCGCTTCAATGGGATCTTTCATCCTGGTCGGAGGAGAAATTACGAAACGTATAGCATTCCCTCACGCTCGGCGCCAATGAGTTTTTTGTTTGAAAGAAAAAAGAAAACTATGCCTTCGCCATATTTAATATTTTAATATAAATAAGAATTTGTAAGATAATATTTAAGTAATAATAGCATGGCACTTCGAGTTCGATATGAACAAACCATTATTGTTTTTTCAGAACATGGGATTATATATCGGGCGAGTAATATGAGACAAAGGGTATTTATGATTTAATCTTATCTATCCGGGCTTCATTTCAGCGTCACAAACTTTTATTTTTCACGCCAGAAGCCTCTTTCCAATATTTATGTTATGAAATATGAAAGAATACTCAAATGAAAAAAAAAAACAAGATCATTTTTTTTTTACTTTTTTTATTTGATCGGATCAAAAAGAAACTTTGGGATTGCTGAATCACATATGAGATAAATCATAAATATAGAAAGCAACGGAACCATCATAGTATTTTTGAACTCCCACGAAAAGAAGGGTGGTAAATGGATCACTTAACGATTTGGGTCTGATGGATCCTATTTCGTTTTTTGCTCAACGAACGTAAAAAGTCCATTGTGGAGCCGTATGCAATGCACAAAAAATGCCTGTACGGTTGTTCAATTATATATATATACTTATTTTTTCTTGTTATTCTTTAATCTTTTTGCTTTTTGCCTAGTCCAATCAATCGTACGAGATCGCGGAAACATTAATTATGTTATATCATCAGGGTAATGATCCATCAACCTGCGAGTTCTTTTTATGAGGCACAAACAGGAGAATTTGTCCTAGAAGCGGAAGAACTTCTGAAACTACGCGAAACCCTCACAAGGGTTTATGTACAAAGAACGGGTAACCCCTTATGGGTTGTATCCGAAGACATGGAAAGGGACGTTTTTATGTCAGCAACAGAAGCCCAAGCTCATGGAATTGTTGATCTGGTAGCGATCGAAAATGCCGGGGATTTCACGTAAATCTGCGATTCCATCCATTTCGAACCATAATTTGGATGAATCTAAATTGAATATTTTATCTGCGTAAAGTAAAAAAAAAAGAAAATAGAAAGAATTCATAATCATCTGGTTAGGATTGATCTAAACCAGCCCATTTTCTATACCATTAAGTATGCCAACTATTAAACAACTTATTAGAAACACAAGACAGCCAATAAAAAATGTAACAAAATCCCCCGCTCTTCGGGGATGTCCTCAGCGTCGAGGAACATGTACTCGGGTGTATGTGCGACCCGTTCAGATCATGAGCCGGAACAAAATAAAGTACAATTTTTTCCAGTATCAATGACCAGTAGCAATGAATAGGATAGAAGAATTCCAATCAATATAGAAAAAAACCTCCATTGCGTATCAAATTTATGGTTTCTATTGGTGCAAATCCAATCACCTCAATTGGAGATGAAAAGCAATTCCCCAGTGGTAGCAAATGGTTATCCATTAAGCGGGGGAAATCATATTTAAGAAGCAAAAGAATTAGGCTCCTACTCTTGCAAGAACGGACTATACAGGGTCAGCTACCTAGCCAACCTTTGTAATTAAATACCGTTACTGTATGGGTAGATCTCATTGTGAAAAGACTTATTACTGTACAATTCATGGGTAGAGTCAAAGAATGTGAACTGTACAAGTTACTAATAACATTGATTAATGGTGGAAGGGGCTCCGGTGTATAGAGAGGACCTCACCGTTTAAGAAGTAGCCATAGAAACGATGGAACCCACTATTTATTTATCCATTTACCTTTACTATTTATTGATACTTTATACTATACTCAACTTGAGTTACAATTTAGTATTTTTTTGTTGATACCTAGTATCAATACAATTTCTTATTTCGAGGTTAAATGCCTGGAAAAATGGTGGTTGGGAAGGTCATAGTAGCAAAAGCCATTGGAATTTTTTTTTATACATTGGAAGAATCCGTTTTGTTATTAATAGACCAGGAAAGGGAAAAAGAATAACTGAAAGAAAATAAATCAATTAGTTATTCATCAAAGTTTAATTTGATTCAATGACCAGAATTAGACGAGGGTATATAGCTCGGAGACGTAGAATAAAAATTCGTTTATTTGCATCAACCTTTCGAGGGACTCATTCACGACTTACTCGAAATACTATTCAACAGAAAATGAGAGCCTTGAGTTCTGCTCATCGGGATAGGGGCAGGCAAAAGAGAAATTTTCGTCGTTTGTGGATTACTCGGATAAATGCAGCAATTCGTGAGATTGGGGTATCCTATAGTTATAGCAGATCCATACATGATCTGTATAAGAGACAGTTGCTTCTTAATCGTAAAATACTTGCACAAATAGCCATATCAAATACAAATTGTCTTTACATGATTTCCAATCAGATCCTTAAATAAGAAGATTAGAAGGAATCCACCGTAATGATTTAAGTGGGCCCCGGAGAATGAGCTCCGGGAAGGTAGAGTAGAAATTAATATAAATAAGAGAAATATAGTAAAAATGAATCAACACATTAAAAAAAGAAGCCATTTTTTCTTATGATGTGACAATCCAATCGGGGTTCTCCAATTTTTCGAACAAAATATAAATCTGAGTTGGGGTTCATATTGAAATTTTGATTCAATTGCAATTGAGGAATAGCCTATCTATTTATTTCTAATTCGCGGACCCGTGGTTCTAGGAGTCGATTCAGTTCTCTCAAATTGTTTCTCGTTATTAAGAAAGGGTAACAAAGATAAAATACGAGCTTGCTTTATAGCAATAGTAATTAATCGTTGTTGTTTCAAAGTCAATCTATTCACTCGTCTAGATAATATTTTTCCTTGTTCACTAATAAATCGACTAATTAAACTCATGTTTCTATAATCAATTCGATCCCCCGATCCAATTGGGGGCAAACGCCTACGAAAAGATCGCTTGGATTTAAGAAAAAGTCGCTTGGATTTATCCATGGTTTATTCCTTATCTTTTAAATCGTATTTCTTAATTCGAATTTCATTTGCGATCCTACCAAAATAGGATGAAATAGGATTGGGTTGTTTTATTTTGATAATTTATTATATTATTCCATTTTTATATTAATATTTTATTATTATGTAATTTATTGCTGTTCCTTGGAGGGGTTACAAACGCGTTACATTTTCTCTATTTCTTTATCTCCCCATGAATCGTATGCTTGTAACAATAGGGACAAAATTTTCTCAATTCCAATCGACTAGGCGTATTGTGTCGATTCTTTTGAGTAATATATCTGGAAATGCCCCGCGATTCCTTATTAATATCGTTTCGGACACAACTGTTACATTCCAAAATAACCTTTACTCTGACATTTTTACCCTTGGCCATAAACCCCCCTTTTTTTTTTATTCACCCAACTCTTCTATTTTCGAAACGAAGAAGAAAAAAAGAAGTTGCTGACTCGAAACCCAATTATTAAATATTTAATTTCAATCAAATCAATAGAGAATATAAGTAATACGATGATTTCTAACTATCCATTAGTTATAGTATTTCATTTAAGTATCCTGTATGCGTTTGTTGTCCGCGACTTTTATTATTTACTTTACATTTTTGTTCTCCCTCTATTAATTCAGCGTGAACCTGAGTTTCGTTGCGGATGAATCTTTTTTGATTCTTTCTCTTTCCTTCTTTTTTATCCTAAAAAACTGAAAGAAAGAACAAAACAAAAAGGGTTAGTCACAGATAATTTATTCTATCTATAATCTTCTTCATCCCCAACTAGAATGAAAAAAAGGGGAATGTTAACGCATCTGGGAATAAACGATTAATCTCTATCAATAGGCCTGCTAAAGACCCGAACCATAGAGTGCTTAACACAGGTGCCACGGAGAGATATGTTTTAAAATCTCGCATTGAAAATCCTCCTTTTTTATTGTAATACATATATGATCAGATACACATGTCGTTGTTGATGATATTTTACTTTCTTTACAACAGAAAAAAGTGTCCACTCACTTTATTTTCTGAACATTACCGATTTTTATATTTATATTTTTTATTATATTGTTAATTATATTATATCTATTTGTTAATTATATTATATCTATTTGATCGATTTGATTCTTTTTTCTTTTATTATATGTTATATTGTTATATAAGACGAAAAAGAAATGACAAGAGCAATTGTATATCAATGGGAGAAATCACGATGTGGAAAACAAGATGGGGATTCTCTACAATGACACTATAGGCCAATTGAAAGGGATGTAGCGCAGCTTGGTAGCGCGTTTGTTTTGGGTACAAAATGTCACGGGTTCAAATCCTGTCATCCCTATCTATTACTTCTCCCATGTGCAGTAATGAAGGATCCATTGAGATCAATAAAAATTAGACATACATAACATAATGCTTTATGATACTATATGTATCCAAAGTGGGGGTTACAAATAAAATTCTTTTATTTACATACAGCCCTTTATATTGGGATAAGAAAGAAAGCGCTCTTAGTTCAGTTCGGTAGAACGCGGGTCTCCAAAACCCGATGTCGTAGGTTCAAATCCTACAGAGCGTGCTTCTGTTCTTCTTGGGTCGAATTACAAGTAAATAACTTTACTAACTAGAGCAGCAACCCTAATTTGACCTCCTCCTTTCTTTAATCCGCAGGAGGTCAATAAAAAAAAGAGATGTTATTTAAAAAGAGATGAGCTCTTACTTAATCAAAGGTCCAACTGATCGCCGCGTCTGTATTGCAAATACGCAGTTACGAATAATCCAGCCAAAGTAATAGGAATTAGGCCTAACACGATTCCAAATAGTAAAACTTCAATCATTTTTTTATTTTTTTAAAAGGTAGGTAAAAAAAAAGGGGGGGTAATATCTATCTCTAAATAGTAATCCAAATCGCCCACGAATCTCAATAATCAAGAAAAACAATTCACATGGGAAGGAACTATGGACTACCCGGATATCTCACAAAAACATTTTTATGAATTGAATTGTTCATTCAATCAATTTCAAATAAGACGTATCTTGCTCAGACCAATAAATAGAGCTGAGGTTATAGTTAAAGCCGCCAGTAGAAAACCGAAATAACTAGTTATAGTAGGCATGAAGGAACTAAATGGGATACGTTCTATTTATACATATGTTTATATATGAAACACTTACCTAAGTTTCTTATCTTGAAAAATATAAGATAATAAAAAGACCAATTGACAAAATGAGTCCCAATTGAATTGAAAGCTTTTGATTTCATTTATCATTCATTATTCATTTCATTATAGACAGCACAAACAATAGTGACAGAAATCAAAAAAAATGGATCCTCTTTGACATCTATTCATCCTACGATTCTGACTCAACCGATTTCTCGAGCAACTCTTGAATAAAGTATCTTGAATAAAGGAATGTCAAAATAACATGGAACTTCATTTCTAAATTAAAAATTAAACTCTCTTTAAATTAAATGAAATCCTATTTTCAATCATTTATATTTTCAATAAAAATATTATAATATAAATAGGGTCATTACTAAAATTACTAATATATATTAGTAATATATATTAGTAATTTGGATCTTTTCTTTTTCAATTGTATTTATTCCATTTTTTTTATATTTTGTTTGGAACAAGAGCCTTATAACATAACACCCTTTTTTTTTTTACTTTTATTTTAACTCGTTATTAGTTATTATTTATTTAGTATTATTATTTATTTAGTATTAATTAGTATGCTCATCAATTGACATAATATATTGAATG